GGGTAAATGGCCGATACTACTGGAAGGATTCCTCTTTGGCTTATAGGTACTGTAACTGGTATTCCTGTGATCGGTTCAATAGGTATTTTCTTTTACGGCTCATATTCCGGATTGGGATCATCCCTATAGTAATCGGATGAGCCGGATTGTAGACATGAAAAAGTAAGAACTCAATAGGACCTTACCCCTCTTTGTCTGATTCGGGGGGTAAGGTCCTATTGAGTTCTTACTCTTCGGGTAAGGCTTTGTTTGATCTATTCCATAACATAAAAAAAGTTGGAAATTCATCCAGTCAACATAATCATAATATTAGATTCATAGAAATGATAAAAGGATGCTTTGTTTCTGATGATGTTTTTGAAAAATGGAATCCCTTGATTGATTCATAGTATCTGTTCCGCCATAGTATGAGGGCCCCTTCCGAAACAAGAAGAAAGAAGGAATCAATTGATTTTTTGGATGACACAGGATTTCTACAGATGAGACATCCTGCAAACCATTTCTATACTAATTGAATTGAACCTTACTCTACTCTATTCTATAAAAATAAAATTTCATCAAGTAAAAAAAGACTCTTACTGTTCCGGTTGAAAGGGGAAAATCTTGGATTTTTGCACATATCCAAATCCTTATTTATTATCTCATCTTAAAATTTTATTTTTTTTTTACTTGAAATTTTATAAGTTCGTTGAAGAAGTTCTATTCGTTTACTAAGCCATCCCCCTTTTTTGTTTGTCCGCCACTTCTTATGAATCTAAAGAAAGAGGTTCCGATAGACCTGGAAAAGAAAACAGTAATCTTTGACGAACAAGATCAAGAATCATTATTATTTCGACACAAGAAAAGGAATTTTCTTGTGTCGAAAATTAGGAAGACAAGTAATCCCTCCCAGAATCATTCTTTCATTTATCCCTTGCCGCGTATTCTCTTCCTACTTAATGTTATGCCGCCTATTGTCTATTAGAATTCGATTCTATTGGATAGAAAAAACTATTGATGCATTCCATGGCATTTACAATCTGGCAATAAGAAGCGTCACACCGCTCCAATTTGGATTGAAAAAAAAAAAAGGGGGGGGGGTCAAGTAGTCTTCTTCGCAATATACATACTATTACTAGGAATGGGATACAAGCAATTCCCGGCATCTCGCAGAAAAGCAGTATAAACAAAGCAAGACAAGGGGCTTTCCATATTTTTTTGGATCATACATAATTGCATTGATCAACAATAATTCGGCCCTTATTTACCAACTTGATGAATCCGTGGATCTAGAAATTCATTTCGGACAATTGAACCTTCTCAAACTGTTTCTTTTTGAGAACCAAAAAGATTTGTGCTAGGATAACAGATGCCAAGAAGAACAACAAACCTTGAACACGTAATGAATCTTGAAGTACTATTTCTGCATCTCCCTGACCAAATCCACCCACATTGGGATTACTCGTTAATGGCTGATCAAGCTTGATGGATTCACCCTCTGAAACAAGAAGTTCTGGTCCTGGAGGTATAATATCAACCACTTGGTGTCCATCCGATGCATCGGCTATGCTTATTTCATATCCCCCTTTTTCTTTACGTACTATTCTGCTTACTATACCTGCTGCTGTAGCATTATAGACTGTATTGTTACTCTTGCTCCCGTCGGGATAAATCTGACCCCTTCCCCTGTTCCCGCCTACGTATATGGGATATTTTAAGAAGTGAACGTCTTTCTTAGTAGAAGGGTCCGGAGAAAGAATGGGAAAGACGATTTCACTATATTTCTGACCAGGAACAGGACCCACTACAAGAATATTTCTTTTAGTGGGGCGATAGCTCTGAAAAGACAGATTGCCCATCTTTTCTTTCAGCTCGGGAGAAATACGATCGGGGGGAGCTAATTCGAATCCCTCGGGTAAAATAAGGACAGCCCCCACATTCAAAGCCCCCTTTTTACCATTAGCAAGAACTTGTTTCAGTTGCATATCATAAGGGATTCTAACAACTGCTTCAAATACAGTATCAGGAAGCACAGCTTGTGGAACCTCAATATCCACGGGCTTATTAGCTAAATGGCAATTGGCACATACAATACGCCCGGTTGCTTCTCGTGGATTTTCATAACCCTGCTGCGCAAAAATAGGATATGCATTTGAAATAGATGTCCGAGTTATTACATATATCATGATCAATACAGAAATGAATCGAGTCATCTCTTTCTTTACCCAGGAAAAGGTATTTCTATTTTGCATGGTCCAATAATTGATCCCGGAAATTTCTACAATAAATTAGGTAGGTAGCTAGCATAGTTCCCTATCCATGATTCTGCCATTGTACTGGAATAATTGTACTGAAGTATAGTAGGAATCCCCTGGGCGGGTAGAAGTATAAAGAGTGAGTAAGCTTCAAAACGGTTTGTTTATGTACGAAGTAGCATCACGATTTGATTGATATCAGCAGATCAAATGAGTTCTTCATTCATTCATTGAATGATAAATCACTACAAGTGAAGGAGATACACGATTTAAATAATGGAAGATCCAATATTTCAAAATTGTATCTAGAATGACTGGAAAAGTGGAAACAAGACCAGATATAATTTGATCGTTATGAGCAAATCCAAAATCTTTGTAGACCGAACCAATCATTAGTTCCCACCCCCGGGGTGAGTGGAATCCGATACATAAATCAGTTAATAAAAGAATAGAAAAAGCCTTTATTGTGTCGCTTAAGTTATAGAGGAATTCCTGAACCCAAGAATTCAGAATGACAAGTTCTTCATTACCCAGAATAGAATAACCACTTAGAATAGCAAAACAGATTATATTTGTCGAGAAATCCAAAATGATATGGATATGATCTTCGTTGTGCATTTTGACCAATTGCATCGTCTCTTTGTGGATTCCTATACGAAGCTTTTGTATCTGTGTCTCCGGGTACTCTTTTATCATTTCATCCAACAGGAATAGTTGTTCTAATTCTATGAATCTTTCTAGAACGTTCTTTTCTTGAATATCATTCAAAAAAGTTTCGGATTGTCCGGTATTCCACCAATTAGTAACCCAAGGTTCCAGACTTTTATTAAATGAGAGAGAGATCCACCAGGGCAAAAAGACTATAGATGCAAGATACGGGAGGGGAGTCAATGCTTTCTTTTTTGACACTTTTCATCTGTGAATTGTTAATGAACCCGCTTCATTCGCCGACTCTATCTGATCCGATATTTCTATGAAGCATGAGTTCTATAACAAGGTATGGAACCTATGGATCTATTCCTTTTTTTTTGAATTGTTTAGTCCTTGGATCTAGAAAGAATATAGAAATAGAAATAGAATAAGGGCCCGTTTCGAATGAAGAAATAATCAAATACTTTTCCCAGATATCTCAGTTGGTCAAATTCGAACCAATTCTATCTTCATTTGTTCTTTCGATGAATGCCCAAAAGAACCGCTTGAAATAATGAATATTATTTTGATTTCGAGACGAAAGAACTCCCCTCAATTATTTTTTCGAAATTTTCACCGGCTACCCACGACCCAGGAATAATTGAGGGGATATTTCTGAAAAATATTAATGATGAAATCCGAAATAGGTGACAAAACAAGAGAGAAATTGGATAGTTATGAGAGATCTAAACGTTTGGTTATCCAGGAGCTAAAGAAAGGATCAAAAAAGAAACATCGATTGACAAAAGAAAGATAATTAACGAGATATGATACATCTGTATCTAATGTATTAATCCAAAGTATTGGAGTATTGGTCCTAAAAAGAGAAATTATGTATTCCGAAATGCTCTGATATGTGTGATGAATACATACTTATTAGACTTGTTACTAGTAGAATTGAGTTCTATATGCAGAAAAAGGAGTTTTGGTCGATCAAAATTGCTTCTTATTATGGTTGTTCCGTATACGTCCGCCTGCTTTATTCTATGGGCCACAGAAGGATTACCAACGGAACGGGGGAAATAGAATCTAACATGTTTTGCTCGAATGAACGTTCCGAAGAAGCTTCAGTTATATTTAAAAGGGGGTTCCTGGGTCCCTTCCCTCATGCTGAGAAAGCATTCATTCCCTTCATTTCAAAATACTTCAATTGGCACGCGCAAGAAATAGGCCAATTCAGCAGCTTTTTGTTCAATTTCTCGTGGAGTAAAATTTTCGTCAGTACGGGTCAAGGGAATGGCGCCCTGGCCTCTGATTTCCATATAAAGGACACGTCGAGGATAAAGACCCTCTTTAACTTCCATTCTGATCGATTGAATCTCTCTCATAAGGAATCGAAGGAAGATGCGACGATTTATTCCAGGAAATCCCCAACGAAAAATACACACTATTCCTTCTTTTCTATCGAATCGATCATAACCGCTACCTACATTCCACGAAATTGTGCACCACAAATAGGAACTAATGAACAGACCTGCGATCCCATAGAAAGACATCACGATTCCTTGGGGAAAAAAAATGATTTGCTGAGACGGGAATAAAGATATCAGATTCCTACCAAGATAACTGGAAGTTCCAACCAATAAGAATCCTAGTGAACCTAAAAAAAGGATACAGGCCCAGCAGAAATTACTTGTTTTTCGAGACCCCGTTATAAGTTCTATCCATATACGTTCTGATCGATAGTTCATACTAGATCCAGTTGCATCCTATTGGAATTGAGAGAAGAGAATAAGCCAAATGAATTTGATTTTACTTTTTTTATTTTGCTCCCGAAGTAACTCTCATCAACTAGCACTATTATGACGCGAACTATTAGGAGTAATTCATCGAATTGGTTAGATATAAAATAATAACATCCCCTTCGTATAATACCACCACTATGTATATCTACATAATATAGATACGTTAACTTTCTATTTCAGATATCCGCTCTGATCCATTTTAAAACAGCTATCCCCCCATATACATGCATTTATCCATATATAATGTATCCGCATGTATAATCACTTTTTTATTTGTGCCCGGAGGGAGCCACATGTCGTATCATATTCCACTAAATGGATATCCCTATTATGATCCAAGTCCAAGTGTTGAAATAAATTGATGAAATTTTGTCCTATCAGGTCTAAACAATCTTGTTTTTTTGAACATGAAGAGATAAAGAAGCCATTGCAATTGCTGGAAACACTAAGCCCACTAAAGGCACAAAAATAGAGGGTAAATTGAAATCTGTCATAGAATGGGTGCCTCGATTTAATATTTGTACCTGTTATAAAGATATCTTATCTTATGATAAGTATATCTATTATAAGTATTATTAAGTATATAATAAGTGCAAGGAATGTAGAGCTAAATAAGTGTATCTATTCACCTTTCTATATCTATTCACCTTTCTACAAGAAATAGATGGATGATAATCCGCTTTATTATTCTTGTTCTACCGCCCTTATCTTCTAATAAAGAGTTTCTTACGAGTTTCCTAAGGATTTGTTAGAATCCGATCCAACAGGAATTCATAGTCAAAAGTGTAGGTCCTCGGGAGATATAAAAATATGCAACACTTCCCTTATAGATTTGAATTATTCTATATATATTAATACGATATATATTAATATGAAAGAAGGGAACATGAAATTCTTTTGATTTTTTTTCCCAATTCCATTCCGCGGAAGGAAGAATTCACTCTTTTCCTCCTGATAGGGGGTTCCTGATTACTAATCATGAATAGGGGTAGGATAAAAAATCTGCATCAAAAAAAGTAATTATCCGAAACTTCCTATAGAACTTATGTTACCAAAGAAAACTCCACTCTTCTTATTTTGACTTTGATTCCGATGAACTAAAGTTCGCTACAAATAACTGAGCCTAGCGCTCTACTTGAATTTTGATTCAAGGGAAAGAAACCGTGTAGCTGAAATAATTCACTCAGAACACCTTTTAAAGGATTACGTGGTACGATTGGATCAAATAAGCCCTTATGGAATAAATACTCAGCTGCTTGTGAACCGTCAGGTACTGTCTTATTCAATGTTTGTTCAATTACTCTTTTCCCCGCAAATGCAATGTAGGCATTGGGTTCAGCAATAATAATATCTCCCAACATACCAAAACTGGCCGTTACTCCGCCGGTTGTAGGAGATGTAAGGATTGATACATAGAATAATTTTTTATTGAATTGATAATCATATAAAGCGGAAGATATTTTAGCCATTTGCATCAAACTCAAACTTCCTTCTTGCATGCGTGCTCCTCCAGAAGCACACACCATAATAACAGGTAGAGATCTATTAGCAGCATATTCGATCAACCGGGTAATTTTCTCGCCTACTACGGATCCCATACTACCCCCCATGAACTGAAAATCCATAACCCCAATGGCTATGGGAATCCCATTTAGTTGACCTATGCCTGTTTGAACAGCCTCAGTTAAACCTGTCTTTCTTTGATACGAATTGATACGATCTCTATAAGGTTCCTCTTCCGAGTGAAATTCAATGGGGTCAATAGAGACCATGTCTTCGTCCATAGGATCCCAAGTGCCCGAATCAACCGAAAGTTCGATTCTATCTGAACTACCCATTTTCAAATGATATCCACATTGTTCACAAATATTCATTTTTGACCTAAAAAATTTCTTATAATTTAATCCATAACAATTTTCGCATTGAACCCATAAATGTCTGTATTTTTTATTTCCATCGAAATCATTAGATCTTCCTCTTATATTGAAATCACTGCCATTACCGCCAGTTCTTATACTAGAACTCCCCCTGTCACTATCACTTACACTTTCACCACTACAAATGTAACTATAAATATAACTGTAAATGTGATTGTCGCTACCACTCGAAATGTACTTATCAATACTGATTTCAGAACGAAGATAACTATCAATGCAACTATTAATGTGATTATTCCAACTATACGTAGTATCATACATATAATGATCATAGTAGCGATTGTCACTCTTAGACCCGCTATTCAGATAACTAGAAAAAGCAGTTTCTAGTTCACTCAGAAAAGAACTATCATTGTCAATCTCAAAAACCCGATTTTCAATATCAAAATATACGGAATAACTGTTACCAGTACTATCCCTAACTAAAAAAGTGTCATCAGAGATGAAACTCCAAATGTCCCTGACACCGAAAAAATGATCAACATTACTGCAACTATTACTTTCGCGCCAACCATGATTATGATTGTTTTTATTCGTATCATTTAGAATGGGATCTTCACTTCCACTGGTATTTCCAACAGGACGACCAAGACTGTCCATTGATTTACCTAGCCCACACCTGTGTTCTAACTCCTCGTTAGACAACATTGAATTGAACCACCATTTTCCCATAGATCCTTCCTGCCCCCTATTTGAAAATACAATAAATGAATAGTCATTCGACGAAAAATCATTTTACTATTTCATTTCCTATCGGAATACGCATATAGATCCAATCACTAGGATTATTAACTAATAACGAGTAACTATTGAACGAAAGAGATGATTTTGTGGGAATCGGGAGTATCAATTCACTATATATGATGGAACCTTTTCTTCAATTATTATAAATAG